TCCCGATGAGCCGAAACCAAAGCTCTTATTTTCTGTTGAGTAATAGTTCGAGTAAGTCTTGAATGGGCCCCTCGAAAGCTTGATGCAAATAAACGAATTTTTGTTCTACGTCTACGAGCTATATATCCCCGTCTAATTCTAGTCATTGAATAGATGAAACTTTCATTTCACGAATAACTAATTTCTTTCTTTTCTTTCAGTTATTCTTTTCCCCTTTCCTAATCTATTAATAACAAAACGGATTTTTCCAATGTATAAAATAAAAATTCCAATGGCTTTGGCTACTATAACCTTCCTGACCGCGATTTTTTCTTTTTTTTTTTTAGGCATTTCAATGCGAAATAAGAAATTCTATTCTGTTATAGGTGTCAAAAATATAAAATAGAAATGGATAAAGAAATTGCGGGTTCCTTCGTTTCTATGGTGACTTCCTAAACGGTGAGGTCTTCTCTATACACCGGAGCCTTTACTTCATTTAATCAACGTTATTGGTAACTTGTATAGTTCACCCTTTTTGGCTCTACCCATGAATTATCCAGCAATAGGCCTTTCACAATGAGATCTACCTATACAGTAACGGTATTTAATTATGAAAATTAGCTGGGTAGCTGACCCTCTTAGTCCGTTTTTGCCAGAGTAGGAGCTTAATCTTTATGCTTTTAAAAGTAAATAAAAATAAGAAAAGTAAATAAAAATAAGATTTCCTCCGCTTAATGGATAACCATTTGCTACCAATGGAGAATTGCTTCTCATCTTAAATTGAGGTGATTGGATTTGCACCAACGGAAACCATAAAATTTATACACAATGTAGGAATGCGATAACTTTCATTATTTTTATATAGTGAATGGAATCCCTTCTTACATTCTATCCTATTCGCCGGTACTGATCATTGATACTGGAAAGTTTTTTTCTTGCTTTTGTCCCAGCTCATGGTTGATCTAAACGAGTCGCACATACACCCGAGTACACGTTCCTCGACGTTGAGGGCATCCCCGAAGAGCGGGGGATTTCGTGACATTTCTGATTGGCTGTCTTGTATTTCTAATAAGTTGTTTAATAGTTGGCATGCTGAATTGTATACATAATGGGCTGGTTTAGATTGATCCTAACCGGATAATTATGAATTACTTCCATTTATTAGAATAGTAAACTCATAGATAAAATCTCAAATCACGGATTTGTGTGAAATCCGTCTTATTTTCATTCAACCGCTACAAGATCAACAATTCCATAAGCTTGTGCTTCTGTTGCTGACATGAAAACATCTCTTTCCATGTCTTCGGATACAACCCATAAGGGTTTGCCTGTTCTTTGTACATAAACCCTTGTGAGGGTTTCACGCAGTTTCAGCAATTCTTCCGCTTCCAGGATAAATTCTCCCGTTTGTGCCTCATAAAACGAACTAGCAGGTTGATGGATCATTACCCTGATGATATAACATAATAAAAAGTTCCTCTATCTCGCATGATGAAGCGAAGAGAAAAGAAAGATAAAGACAAATATAATAGGAAAAAGATAGAATTGAACAACCGTACGGGCATCTTTGGTGCATTGCATATGCATACGGCTTTACAATAAAATTGACCCTTACCTTCCAGTCAAGAAAAGAAAGAGAAAAGTCAAATATACCAGACCCAGATGGGTTAAATGATCAAATTGCCACCCTTCCTTTTGGAATAGTTAAAAACTACTATGATGGCTCCGTTGCCTTATATATTAATATATTCATTTTTTTTGTTTTTTGTCTGTGATTCAGCAATCCCAAAGTTTCTTTTTGAGCCAATCAAAGAAAAAATCTTGTTTTTTTCGCACTCCTTGCATAATATAAATATTTTTAAGAGCCTTCCGGTGTAAACAAAAAAGGTTTGTGACGCTGAGCTGGACTCCCGATAAATAAGAGAAAATCGGAAATGCCCTTTCTCTCCCATACTACTCTCTCGATACATAATCGAATGTTTTGAAAAAACAATGCAAAAATTTATCATATCGAATTCGAAGTGCCATGCTATTATTACTTAATATATATTCATATTTCATAGGGCGAAGGCATAGTCTTCTTTTTTCTCTTAAATCATTGGCGCCAAGCGTGAGGGAATGCTAGACGTTTGGTAATTTCTCCTCCGACCAGGATAAAAGATCCCATTGAAGCGGCTAACCCCATGCATACTGTATGGACATCTGGTCGTACAAATTGCATAGTATCATAAATCGCTACTCCAGGTATTACCCAACCGCCGGGAGAGTTTATAAACAAATACAGATCCTTGTTATCATCTTCAATACTGAGATATATCATAAGACCAATAAGTTGATTTGAGATCTCGCTATCAACTGCTTGTCCTAAAAAAAGTAATCTTTCTCGATAAAGTCGGTTGATTAGGGTACAATTGTAGCCCTTAGGAACCGTACACGCGTCTTTTGATGCATACGGTTCAAAAAAATTGCGAAAACAAAAAAATCAATGTATGGATTCCAGTCCTCTTTCTTTTAGGTTCTT